ACATAAAAATGCCATTGCCATAAATGTACAAAGTAATATTTCCATTTAGTCATCAAAAGAGGTGTATCCGTTAAAGACAGAATTGATTTTCCTTGATGTCTAACATAATGCATGAAAAGATCCTGACGGAGCCATAAGCCGATCGGAAAATCATTAGCAAAGACTTCTTCTACATGATGCTTTATTTTTGCATATAAAAATATTCGTTCAAAAAAGACACCAAAAGATGTTAATCGTAAATGAGAGGATTCATTGCGGAGAAAAAGTAAGACAGATTCGTATTCACAAACATGAGAATTATACAGGAACAAGAAAAATCTTGGATTACTTTTTGAAAAAAGAGTAATCGATTTATTTGGAAAGTCTTTTGTACTAATAAAAGTATTACGATTATAATAGTCGTGAAGAAAAAGCCCTAATAAATGCAAAGAAGAAGCATCTTTTACCCAACAGCGAAGGGCTTGAACTAAGGTTTCCAGATGAATCGGAAAGGGTATTAGTACATCTGATACATAATTTAAATGTGTTAATTTATCCTCTAAAAAAGGAAATATTGAATGAATTGATACGAAATTATAATACTTTACAAGTGCTCTGCCCGTTAAGGAAGATACTAATCGTAGGGCAAAGGGTATTTCCACAACGACTGCAAATCCCTCTGATATCATTTGAGAATACAAATTTTCGTTGAACCCAAAAACTCTATTTTGGTTAGAATGATTATCGGAAATAATCAAATGATTCCTTTGATACATTCGAAAAATTAAACGTTTTACAATCAGTAAACTATATTGATTGTCATAAACCACATTTTCTAAGAAATTCACTCTATTTAAACCATGATCACGAACAAACGCATACATATACTCCCGAAAGATAAGGGGGTATAGGAGTTCATATTTCCCGGATCTATCTAGTTCTAAACATCCTTGAGATTCCGCCATTTGAAATTCGATTTGAACCGAAAATAGGATGGGATATATTGGGTTATCAAATGATACATAGTACGATAGAGTTACAACAAGGTATTTATTATATTAAAAATAGAATATATAAAAAGGAGGATACCTCGTAAAAAGGTACGATTTAAAAAGGACCCTCTATTCTCTCTTTTTTTGACCAATTGGTTTATGTTCATTCTCGGCTAACAAGATGGTTAGAAATCCTTTATTTTTGCAATCCAATCGCTCTTTTGATTAAAAAAGATATCTTTATCAATATACTGCCTCTTTCATACACATTTATTTCTACTCTATAATGGAGATAGAAAATAGTTAGGATTCAAAAAAAATCGATAATATGCTCATGGTAAAAACCTTTCCCCACGTCAAGCACTAATATAGTTTTAACGTCTAATTAGATCGGGTAATCATTCAAAAATTAAGAACAGGAGCTCGTTACTTTTTCTTTTCGTATAATTGGAACCTATAGTTAGGGTCTATCCATTTATTTCTTCGACCTAACTTTCAATTTAGTTTTTATTTCTTTTCTTGTTAAATTTATTTTCTTCCAAAAAAAAAATTCAAACAATTTAAACAAGGTTTGGCCCGATTTCCATAACAGCCCATAACAGTAATAATGAAATATTCTTAGAATTCTCTATTAATATTAATACGACATGCTGCTTTTTCCAGTCATTCCTTTCAGGATCAGTCGCGGTCTTACAAACTCTACCGATGATATAGACGAATCCCTTGCTTCATACAAATGTGTAAAAGATGCTAGCCGCACTTAAAAGCCGAGTACTCTACCGTTGAGTTAGCAACCCGAACTCAAAAAATTCTAATGTATAGATACAATCGGAATCCCAATAAATAAAGAGATTAAATTGTACGGCGCAATCAAAACAGTTTTAAAAGGAAAAAAAAATCAAAATATATAATAAATTTTGAACATAATAAAGATGAACCGACGAGCAGAGATAAATAGATTCATTTATCTATATTATGAAATTATATTTATTTGATACACTGTTGTCAATAGAAATGGGAATATTGAGAAAAGAATACAATAAAAATAAATTGACAAATTAAAATTCAATTTGTCAATTTATTAAAATAAAAAACTAAGGGTTTATGCTGGGTTGGCACTACATATAGAACCGACATAGAGACATAAAGGATGTAGACGGATAAATAAATTAAAAAAATGAAATAGAAAAACTCCTGGTTTATTCAATTAATATCAATCAATCTAAGTAAAAAATAAAAGATTAGACAAAACTCTATAAAAATTATCCACACCTTCTTTCAGTTCCATATATTTCAAATTTATATATCTATATTTCATTAATTGACTTTTGATTGGTGATTAGGGCGAAGGTTCATAAAAACACCTGCCTTCTTTGAAATATCATGAACAGTTCCTGTAGGCTGAGCGCCTTTTTCAAGGAAATATAGAATAACAGGAACATTTAAATAGGTTTGATTCTTTATCGGATCATAAAAACCCACTTTACAAAGAGCTCTTCCTTCTCTTCGGGAGCGAACATCAATTGCAACTATTTGATAAATGGCTCATTGGGATAGATGTAGATAAGCCCCCCCGAGAAACGTATAAGAAATTTTCACCTCGTACGGCTCAAGAAAATGCAAGTTCTAGTTATGTATAGAATTCTAATGTTAAATATATCTTCAAAGTAATTAGACCAAGAATTCTCTTTCTTTATCATATGATTTAACTACTTGTTGTTTATTATTCTTTCTCTATCCACAAAATTATTAGTATTTGTTCTCATAACTCAAGTTGGATAACGAAACAATTTCCTTTATTGAGTGGTCTCTAATTCCCTTTCTTTTTGCCTGCTGCCTTTCGAATCCATTTTTATTCGTTATTTTAATCTAGTTCTTGTTGTTGAGACAATTGAAAACGGTATTTCCTTGTTCTAAGATCCTTTATCTTTCTTTGCCTTGAATCATTGGGTTTAGACATTACTTCAGTGATCTTTAATCGTTTCAATCAAAATGGCAGCAACATACCTTTTTTTTTGTAATTTCCCTGTATCACCGAACCAGATTAATGGTGGATTCCTGTGTAATACACTTTTGATTTGATCGAAAAGTTTTTACAAATTCCAACTAATTTGAATTTAAGACTTGCTTAAATTTGATCCTTTCGATTTCCATATTGAAAATATACTTAACAAAGTTGTCCCAATTTATTAATTGATATTAACCCTAGATTCTTGCCTCCAATAAACGAATCAATACGTTCTGCTCGAACTCCATCTTGTACGATACAGTTTACATCAACCCCCCCCAAAAAAAAAAGAGTTCTAGTGGAACAGAACAAATGATGTCGAGACAAAAGCATTTTCACTGCTATATAATAAAAAAATGGTGGGTGTAAGAATCCACAGTGGATCGTGTCCTTCAAGTCGCACGTTGCTTTCTACCACATCGTTTTAAACGAAGTTTTACCATAACATTCCTTTAATTTAATTTGGAACCCGTATGAAATTAATTCCATTATGGAATCAATGAATAGTCATTGGTTTGGTCGGTACCCAGTAATCTATATTTTCTGTTTCCTTATATATTAAATATAGTTTATAAAAAAGTGTGCCAGAAAAAAGAAAATTTCACCCCAGATAGCTATATATATATATATTCTAATAGAATCTTCTATATTTAAAAGTAAAAATAAACTAAAGAAACTATATATAATATATATATAATAATATATTTATATTATTAAAATTATTAATAAAATGAATTATATATTTATTAATTAATAATAACACTACTAAAATTCGAATTGTAATTTCTGTAAATCTTATACTGGTAAAGATCAACGGAAGATTTTTAAACATCAAGAGAAGATCGTTTAATAAATTGAAAAGCATCATATATATATATATATATATATTTTTTTTTATTTCCTTTCCCCCTATTATTTATATATGTAATTATATGCCATATATATTATATGATATATAGAATTATGATGGAGTAAGTCTCTAATAATATTAGACTATGGTGGGTATGTATACAGATATGCTCTGGGACGGAAGGATTCGAACCTCCGAATACCGGGACCAAAACCCGTTGCCTTACCGCTTGGCCACGCCCCATTTAGAATTTCTATTTGACACTAATAAACACTAAGATTGGTACTGGTTGTTCGTCAACTTGAGTGGAAATATCATCTATCAAATAAATTCTAATAAATTAGATTATTGAGAGAATTTTTCTATGGGTAAATATAGAAATATAGAATTAAACAAATGAATTTATTGATAATTATATCTAATTCAATTAAGATATTATATGTAAGTATGATTTATTCGATTCATTTAGAATTGAAGAAGGTTTTTGGGTCTATCTATTTGATTTTTATTCCTTTACCCTGGTATAAATAATGCAACTTCTGAATAACTCAATCAAAATAAATATAATTACCCTGAAGAACAAAATGTTTGTTATGCTTAATATATTAAGTTTAATCTGTATCTGTCTTAATTCTACCCTTTATTCAAGTAGTTTTTTCGCCGCCAAATTACCCGAAGCCTACGCTTTTTTAAATCCAGTCGTAGATGTTATGCCAGTAATACCTCTTCTTTTTTTTCTCTTAGCTTTTGTTTGGCAAGCAGCTGTAAGTTTTCGGTGATATTTTTAATTAAATACTATTTTTGAATTAATATTTTTGATTTTGAATTAATATTTTTGAATTAAATAGTATTTAATACCGCCTAGACTAATTTCTGGTTTTTTGGAAAAAAAGTCTAACAATCGATAAGATGAGATAAATCTTACAGTATAAACCCTCGATTCAAATAGCGAAATTATGATATAGCTGTGATAAGTTCGGAACACCACATTTGACTTCATTATTCTGACCTTTTTTCATTGGAAGACTCTAAGAGGTCTTCCAAAGTGTCTAATAGTGGATATAAAAGAAAATTTTTCGTAATTTTCAAATTCCCTTGTTATTAAAAATGTTTTTTTTTTATTATTTTCTTTTTATAGTCTCAAAAAAAACTTTAGTTTATTTGGTGGCTA